GGTCCAAGACGAACTGCTGTAGGGGATTTATTGAAACCATTGAATTCAGAATATGGTAAAGTAGCTCCGGGGTGGGGAACTACTCCTTTGATGGGTGTTGCAATGGCTCTTTTTGCGATATTTCTATCCATTATTTTGGAGATTTATAATTCGTCCATTTTATTGGACGGAATTTCGATGAATTAGATTCACAAAAACCGACTACCTAGATTTTCAATACAAATAAAAGTTAAGCATTATTTAGGTCTTTGATTTTTAGGCCATTCCATTTTTATTTGGTAGTTCGACCGTGGAATTTCTTTGTTTCTGTATTTCCGGAATATGAGTGTGTGACTTGTTAGAATTGATCCTATTCACAGTACAGAACATAAAATGAATCTGTCATCTTGATAGAGAAGAGATGGTTTTACCCCGTCAGATATTTATTCTAGTATCTGGAGCACGGAATATAGAAAATAGATTTTAACGTATTAGAACTATGATTCATAACTTAATATTTAGACCTCGCAACCGGACTAAAAAAAAATTTCAAAAGGTTGGAAGTTATAATAAATAAATCTAAACATTTTTATTCTTTCAAACCGTCGGCGATTATCTTTATTTTGATCAAAGGACAAACGTTTCTTTGGGGATTTTTTTCATTATATTTATATCTATTCATTGAATATGTGATAATCCAGCAGTTCTTACTCAGGGAATTTTTGGGCTTAGATTAAAGCTTTTTTTTTTCAATCATCGTGGTTCTGGTATGAATCTGAAGTTTTTTTAATTGATTCGTAGCGTCTTAACAAGAAAATTCCTATCAATAAGAATAATAAAGACGACAGCAAGGTAAAGTTGCATTCCACACACACAAATCAAAAATAACACAAATAAAAGAAAAAAATGAAGTAAGATAGAATATTCAAGAGGCCTGTAACGAGCAAGATAAAACTTAGTGAGCTGACTTGAGATTTTGGCATTATAACCACAAAGAATAGCTTTCGGATTTATATTTTTTTCTTATCTTCCGAGAAGGTTGCATAGGATTAAGTTAAGAACTTTCTATTACACATATCCGTTTCCGCTACAACCAGTATTTGGGTATTTCTGTTTGAGCCGTACGAGGTGAAATTCTCATATACGGCTCTCGGGGGGGGGGTTCCCTTTGTTTACCTATCTCAATAAAGTTTATGATTGGTTCGAAGAACGTCTTGAGATTCAAGCGATTGCCGACGATATAACTAGTAAATACGTTCCTCCTCATGTCAATATATTTTATTGTTTAGGAGGAATTACACTTACTTGTTTTTTAGTCCAAGTAGCAACAGGATTTGCTATGACTTTTTATTATCGTCCGACCGTTACTGAGGCTTTTGCTTCTGTTCAATATATAATGACTGAGGCTAACTTTGGTTGGTTAATCCGATCAGTTCATCGATGGTCGGCAAGTATGATGGTCTTAATGATGATCCTGCACGTATTTCGGGTGTATCTCACTGGAGGTTTTAAAAAACCTCGCGAATTGACTTGGGTTACGGGTGTTGTTTTGGCTGTATTGACCGCATCTTTTGGTGTAACTGGTTATTCCTTACCTTGGGACCAAATTGGGTATTGGGCAGTAAAAATTGTAACGGGTGTACCAGAAGCTATTCCTGTAATAGGATCGTCTGTAGTGGAGTTATTACGCGGAAGTGCTAGTGTGGGACAATCTACCTTGACTCGTTTTTATAGTTTACATACTTTTGTATTACCTCTTCTTACTGCCGTATTTATGTTAATGCACTTTCCAATGATACGTAAGCAAGGCATTTCCGGTCCTTTATAGAGAGTATAGTCTGGATCGTAGATATTTGTAATCGAGCATTTTTCATTTTGGGGAGGAACAATAGTATTTCACTGCTACAAATATGTCTTATTCTTTTAAATAAGACATATATTTGGATATCTCCCTTCAACTATTCATGTATGTCAAATAAAATAGAAAAAAAATAATCTAATTTTGTTAAGTTGAAGGGAATTCTCCGAAGAAACAATGGATTATGGGAGTGTGTGACTTGAACTATTATTGATTGGACCGCGCAGATATATATATATGACTTTATCTGCCACATTTGAATTTACAATTAAATGTGTCTTTGTTCCAACCCCCGCGCAAAAGCCCCCTACAGACAGAGGATAGGCCGGTTCCTTTGAAGAGAATCTTTTCTATGATCAGACTCGACCAATCATGTACTGCATGAACTGGCTCCGTAAGATCCAGTAAAATAAGTGATGTGATATAATCCAGATTATGTCTTATCTCTTTCACTTAACTTAATAGTATGGAAATGCATTTATTTCCTATGCATTGACTCGATTTATGATACTATCGGAGTGAAACAAGTAGATCTAAAGAAGAACAGGGTTAAGATTATATTAGTAACAAGTAAAGCCTTTGTATGTAAAATATGTAAAAAGTCCCGAGATTTTTTTTTGGGGGGATAACAATCGTAACAAGGTCTGAGATAACCCAGAAAGC